TGATTTTTACTGATAACCAACAAAATACGGATGCTTATACTAATACCAACGAAACTAATAATACTGATCAAACAGGCGAAGTTGCTTTGATACGTTATTCCCAACAATCGGATTTTCGTCGAGACATAATCAAAGGCTCCATGCGTGCTCAAAGACGTAAAACAGTTACTTGGAAACTCTTTGAAGCAAATGCGCATTCCCCTCTTTTTTTGGACCGAATAGACAAATCTTTTTTTTTTTTTTTTGATATTTCTGAACGGATGAAAAAAATTTTTAGAAATTGGATGTGGAAAAACACAGAATTCACAATTTCGAATTATACAGAGAAAAAGACAAAAGAAAGCGCGAAAAAAAAAGAGGAGGACAAAAAAGAAGAAGACAAAAGAAAGGAGAAAGTGCGTATACAAATAGCGGAAGCCTGGGATAGTATTTTACTTGCTCAAGTAATGAGAGGTTTTTTATTAGTAACCCAATCAATTCTTAGAAAATATATTATATTACCTTCATTGATAATAGCTAAAAATATTGTCCGTATACTATTATTTCAATTTCCGGAATGGTATGAGGACTTAAAGGATTGGAATAGAGAAATGCATGTTAAATGTACCTATAACGGCGTTCAATTATCAGAAAAAGAATTTCCAAAAAACTGGTTAACAGACGGCATTCAGATCAAGATCCTATTTCCTTTTCGTCTTAAACCTTGGCACAGATCTAAGTTACGAGCCCCTTATAACGATCCAATGAAAAAGCAAGGTCAAAAAAATGATTTTTGTTTTTTAACAATTTTTGGAATGGAAGCTGAACTACCTTTTGGTTCTCCCAGAAAAAAACTTTCATTTTTTGAACCGATTTTAAAAGAACTCAAAAAAAAAATTAAAAAATTGCAAAAGAAATGTTTTATAATTCTAGGAATTTTTAAAGAACAAACAAAATTGTTTCTAAATGTCTCAAAAAAACCAAAAAAATGGATCATTAAAAACATTCTGTTTATAAAAGAAATAATAAAAGAACTCTCAAAAATAAACCCAATTATATTATTTGGATTGAGAGAAATAGAAGTATATGAATTGAGTGAAATTAAAAAAGATTCAATAATCAGTAATCGGATGATTCAGGAATCGTCCATTCAAATTAGATCTCAGGATTGGACAAATTATTCATTAACAGAAAAAAAAATGCAAGATCTGACTGATAGAATAAACACAATCATAAAGCAAATAGAAAAAATTACAAAAGACAAGAAAAAGGGATTTATAACTTCAGATAGAAATTTGAGTTCTAACAAAATAAGTTATGATGATAAAAGATTGGAATCACAAAAAAATATTTGGCAGATATTAAAAAGAAGAACTGCTCGATTAATCCGTAAATCCCATTATTTTATAATATTTTTCATTGAAAAGATATACATAGATATCTTTCTATCTATGATTAATATTCCTAGTATCAATACACAACTTTTTCTTGAATCACCAAAAAAAATTATTAATAAAAACATTAACAGTAATGAAGCAAATCAAGAAAGAATTAATAAAACAAATCAAAGTTTAATTAAATTTATTTCGATTATAAAAGAGTCACTTTCTAATACTAATATTAGTCTTAGTCAAAAAAATTCAAAGACTTTTTTTGACTTATCTTACTTTTCACAAGCATATGTATTTTACAAATTATCACAAACCCAACTTATTAAGTTAGAGAAATTGAAATCCGTATTTCAATATAATGGAACCCCCCTTTTTCTTAAGAATGAAATAAAGGATTTTTTTGTTGTAAGACAAGAACTATTTCATTCCGAATTAAGACCTAAGAATCTTCGCAATTCTGGAATGAATCAATGGACAAATTGGTTAAGGAGTCATTATGAATATCAATGTGATGTATCTCAAATTAAATGGTCTAGAGTAGTACCACAAAAATGGCGAAATATATTGAACTGTATAGCTCAAAATAAAGATTTATATAAAGATTTGTGTGATTTATATGAAAAAGATGAATTAATTCACTACGAAAAAAAAACAAAAATGGAAACGGATTTATTATTGAATCAAAAGGATAATTTTAAAAAACAATATAGATATGATCTTTTAGCATATAAATCCATAAATTCTGAAACTAAGAAGTACTCTTCAATTTATGGATCACCATTACAAGTAAAAACTAACCAAGATATTTTTTATAATTACAACACACATAAACAAAAATCATTTAATATGGTAGAAGATGATATTCGAGATATGGATAAAAATACGGATAGAAAATTTTTTGATTGGAGAGTTCTCTATTTTTGTCTTAAAACGAAGGTCGATATTGAGGCCTGGATCAATATTGATACTGACACTAACAGTAATAAATATACTAAGACTAGGGTTAATAAGTATCAAATAATTGAAAAAATCAATAATAAGGGTCTTTTTTATCTCACACTTCAGCAAGACCAAAAAATCAACCTATCCAATCAAAAACCCCTTTTGGATTGGATGGGAATGAATGAAGAAATACTAAGTCGTCCCATATCAAATCTGGAACTTTGGTTCTTGCCAGAATTTGTGAGACTTTATAATACGTATAAAATGAAACCGTGGGTTATACCAATTAAATTACTACTTTTTAATTCTAATATAAAAAAAAATGCTAGTGAAAACAAAAGCATCACTGGAAATAAAAAAAGAGATCCTTTTATATCAATATCGTCGAATGAAAAAAAATCTCTTGAATTAGAAAACCGAAATCAAGGAGAAAAAGAATCCATGGGCCAAGCAGATCTTAAATCAGCTCTTTCAAACCAAGAAAAAGATGTTGAAGAAGATTATACGGGATCGGACATGAAAAAACATAGAAATAAAAAGCAATACAAGATCAATACAAAAGCGGAGTTTGATTTCTTCCTAAAAAGGTATTTGTATTTTCAATTGAGATGGGATGATTCTTTAAATAAAAAAATAATCAATAACATCAACGTATATTGTCTCCTGCTTAGACTGATAAATCCAAGAGAAATTACTATATCCTCTATTCAAAGGGGCGAAATGAGTCTGGATATTTTGACGATTCAGAAAGATGTAACTCTTACAGAATTTATTAAAAGGGGATTTTTGATTATTGAACCAATTCGTCTAGCTATAAAAAATGATGGAAAATTTATTATGTATCAAACCCTCGGTATTTCATTAGTTCATAAAAGTAAACATCAAATAAATCAAAGATACCGAGAAAAAAAACATGTTGATAAGAATTCTGATGAAGTCATTACAAAACATCAAAAGATGACTGGAAATCGATATAAAAAAAATTATGATTTGTTTGTTCCTGAAAATATTTTATCGCCTAGACGTCGTAGAGAATTGCGAATTCTAATTTGTTTAAATTCTAAGAATAGACATAGAAAGGCATCTTTTTGTAATGGGAATGAGGTAAACAGTCAAGTTGTGGATAAAAGCAAAAAATATAAAAAAAAACTTATAAAATTAAAGCTATTTCTTTGGCCCAATTATCGATTAGAAGATTTAGCTTGTATGAATCGTTATTGGTTTAATACCAATAATGGCAGTTGTTTCAGTATGGTAAGGATACATATGTATCCGCGATTGAAAATTCATTAATAGTACATTTTTCCTATATTTCCCATACCATATCTGGTCTATGACGACAAAGAGATGCACGCATACATTGTCTTACATTCCATTCTGATACATGATACTAATTCAATGACATATCAATTAGATCTAGAATGAACAAAATTTTCTTATTTTAGGTCTAAACTTTTATCTTTTGTGAGTGAAGAAACCAACCATACTTTTGTATCCCCTTTCAAATCCAATTTTAAAATGAAAATAGGATTGAGTAAGTTTTATTAAATAAAAAAAATTAGAAATTAATAACGAAATACAAATTTTTGTATATACCAAATAAAAATTAGGGGCATTATTATTACTGATCAATAAAGATATCTATCAATAAAAAATATCTTAAAATAAAAAGAGGGGGGGAGAGAAGATTTCAGTTTATGGTAAAAAATTCATTCATCTCAGTTATTTCACAAGAAGAAAAAGACGAAAACAGAGGATCTGTTGAATTTCAAATAGTTAGTTTCACCAATAGGATACGAAGACTTACTTCACATTTACAATTACACAAAAAAGACTATTTATCTCAGAGAGGTTTACGTAAAATTCTGGGAAAACGCCAACGATTACTGTCTTATTTGTCAAAGAAAAATAGAATATGTTATAAAGAATTAATTAATCGGTTGGATATTCGGGAGTCAAAAACTCGTTAATTTTATTTTTATAAAGGCATTTTGAATTATTTGATTTATTAGATCTTGAATTTTAATGAACTTTTTTTCGTTTTCAGCAATTCATGAAAGAATGAATCGAGGAAAAACCTATGAATATACCGGCTACAAGAAAAGACCTCATGATAGTCAATATGGGCCCCCACCACCCATCAATGCATGGTGTTCTTCGACTCATCATTACTCTAGATGGTGAAGATGTTATTGACTGTGAACCAATATTGGGTTATTTACACCGAGGAATGGAAAAAATTGCGGAAAATCGAACAATTATACAATATTTGCCTTATGTAACACGGTGGGATTATTTAGCTACTATGTTCACAGAAGCAATAACTGTAAACGGACCGGAACAGTTGGGAAATATTCAAGTACCTAAAAGAGCCAGCTATATCAGAATAATTATGTTGGAGTTGAGTCGTATAGCTTCTCATCTGTTATGGCTCGGTCCTTTTATGGCGGATATTGGTGCACAAACTCCCTTTTTCTATATTTTCAGAGAAAGAGAATTAGTATATGATCTATTCGAAGCTGCCACCGGTATGAGAATGATGCATAATTATTTTCGTATCGGAGGAGTAGCGGCCGATCTACCTCATGGCTGGATAGATAAATGTTTGGATTTCTGCGATTATTTTTTAACAAGAGTTGCTGAATATCAAAAACTTATTACACGAAATCCTATTTTTTTAGAACGAGTCGAGGGAGTAGGCATTATTGGTAGAGAGGAAGTAATAAATTGGGGTTTATCGGGACCAATGCTGCGAGCTTCCGGAATACAATGGGATCTTCGTAAAGTTGATCATTATGAATGTTACGACGAATTTGATTGGGAAGTACAGTGGCAAAAAGAAGGAGATTCATTGGCTCGTTATCTAGTCCGAATTGGTGAAATGATAGAATCCGTAAAAATTATTCAACAGGCCCTGGAAGGAATTCCAGGGGGACCCTATGAGAATTTAGAAATACGATACTTTGATAGAGAAAGGAATCCGGAATGGAATGATTTTGAATATCGATTTATTAGTAAAAAGCCGTCTCCTACATTTGAATTGCCGAAACAAGAACTTTATGTGAGAGTAGAAGCCCCAAAGGGAGAATTGGGAATTTTTCTCATAGGGGATCAGAGTGGTTTTCCTTGGAGATGGAAAATCCGCCCGCCGGGTTTTATCAATTTGCAAATTCTTCCGCGGTTAGTTAAAAGAATGAAATTGGCTGATATTATGACGATACTAGGTAGTATAGATATCATTATGGGAGAAGTTGATCGTTGAAATGATAATTGATACACCGGAAGTACAAGATATCGATTCTTTTTCTAGATTAGAATTTTTTAAAGAGGTTTATGGAATTCTATGGGTTCTTGTTCCTATTTTGACTCTTGTAGTGGGAATCACAATAGGCGTACTGGTAATTGTATGGTTAGAAAGAGAAATATCGGCAGGGATACAACAACGTATTGGACCTGAATACGCCGGCCCTTTGGGAGTTCTTCAAGCTCTAGCAGATGGGACAAAACTACTTTTCAAAGAAAATCTTTTTCCATCTAGGGGGGATACTCGTTTATTCAGTATCGGGCCATCCATAGCAGTCATATCAATTTTAGTAAGCTATTCAGTAGTTCCTTTTGGATATCACCTTGTTTTAGCGGATCTCAATATCGGTGTTTTTTTATGGATTGCCATTTCCAGTATTGCTCCAATTGGACTTCTTATGTCGGGATACGGGTCAAATAATAAATATTCCTTTTTAGGCGGTCTACGAGCTGCTGCTCAATCGATTAGTTATGAAATACCATTAACTTTATGTGTGTTATCAATATCTCTACGTGCGATTCGTTGATACATAGACAGAAACTTTTCTCTATTCCTTCCTTTCAAGGAAAGGGTTGGAATGGATTGAGTAGATATCTTAATTTTTTTTTTATTCATTATTCGGGTTGATGAACTAAATCAAATAGTTATATGAGTGAAAGAAAACAGCTTATATATAAATTCGCAGTAAAAAGATTGATTCTCATTTTCTATGTATAAGAGTTAGAGAGTTAAGCGGAAATAAACATAAACAGAAGAGACCGTTTCCCCCAAGATTGGTTGATTAGTCATCCTGACTTGAAGCGGGTTCAAAAGATCAACCGTATTGAGTTTTCACTATCATTTTTATGTATTAGCATAACGGGGGATTGAGCAAAAACGAGTGGATGGTTAGAAACACGAACATATGTAAAGGATTAGTAATGGAGATTATGTAAATTCTCCAAAAGGACATTTTTACATAATATACAAACAAAGAATACTAATTGGGGCTTTAAGTTGGTAGAAATGATCAGGCAGTACTCCCCATGACACGATTCCAATCCAGAGTATACTCCTATCCACCGATTTAATAAATAACTATTCGAAACGAAATAATCCTTTACTTTATTTTGAAAGCCCTCTTTTTCTCAGAAATAGAAAGAAGAATAGGAACGAAAAAAAAAAAAAAAGATATACTTTATTTATTCTTTGTTACTTTTATTCTTTCCCATATACATATTAATAGATATATAATTTGTGTCATAATTCATTAATTAATATAGAATTTTTTTTTTCGTACGTGAAACCAACGGGTTATTGATATTTTTACAAGAAGTATTTTATTGAACAGTTAAGTTATTACTGAACAAAGAAGAATTGAAATTATTATTGAAATTATTAAATTAAAGAAAGGATGAGATCAATTCAGAAGTACTTTTTTTATTTAATTTTGAATTAAAATAATTATAACAGACAGAATTCAATTGGTCTAATTTGGGACCGGCCGATAGTTATCCATCCTACAAACATATCAAGATTCAAAAAAGAATACTGATGCGGTCCCTATATTTATTTCTGGCCTTCAAGGAGCCGTATGAGGTGAAAATCTCATGTACGGTTCTGTAATAGCGATGGTAACAGTGATGGTATCACCGACTATAATTATCTAACAGTTCAAGTACAATTGATATTGTTGAGGCGCAATCAAAATATGGTTTTTGGGGATGGAATTTGTGGCGTCAGCCTATAGGGTTTATCATTTTTATTATTTCTTCCCTAGCAGAATGTGAGAGATTACCTTTTGATTTACCAGAAGCAGAAGAAGAGTTAGTAGCAGGTTATCAAACCGAATACTCGGGTATAAAATTTGGGTTATTTTATGTTGCTTCCTATCTAAACCTATTGGTTTCTTCATTATTTGTAACAGTTCTTTACTTGGGAGGTTGGAATATATCTATTCCGGACATATATGTTTCTGAGCTTTTTGAAATAAATAAAACATGTGGAGTTTTTGGAGCGATAATTGGTATCTTTATTACATTAGCTAAAACTTATTTGTTCTTGTTCATTCCTATCACAACAAGATGGACTTTACCGAGGCTAAGAATGGACCAACTATTGAATCTTGGATGGAAATTTCTTTTACCTATTTCTCTCGGTAATCTATTATTAACAACTTCTTTCCAACTCTTTTCACTGTAAAGTAACATTCTATATTCACAATGTGTCTCAAACAAGAGAAATAAACAAACATAAAACTATTCATATATATATTAACGATATGTTCTCTATGGTAACTGGGTTCATGAATTATGGTCAACAAACAGTACGAGCTGCAAGGTACATTGGTCAAAGTTTCATGATTACTTTATCCCACGCAAATCGTTTACCCGTAACTATTCAATATCCTTATGAAAAATCAATCACCGCGGAGCGTTTCCGCGGTCGAATCCATTTTGAATTTGATAAATGTATTGCTTGTGAAGTATGCGTTCGTGTATGTCCTATAGATCTACCCGTTGTTGATTGGAAATTGGAAACTGATATTCGAAAGAAACGGCTGCTTAATTACAGTATTGATTTCGGAGTCTGTATATTTTGTGGTAATTGCGTTGAGTATTGTCCAACGAATTGTTTATCAATGACTGAAGAATATGAACTTTCTACTTATGATCGTCACGAATTGAATTATAATCAAATTGCTTTGGGTCGTTTACCAATGTCAGTAATTGACGATTATACAATTCGAACAATTTTGAATTCGCCTCAAATAAATAAGTAAATCTCTTATTAACGAATAATTTAGAATTACTTTACTAATAACTAATATAGAAGGAATTTAGGTTTCTTTCGTGTTGTTTGGTCAATAACTACAAATACCAACTATTGATTGGTTGGTAAGAAACGCGTCTTAATTTGGATTGAAAATCCATTAATTAATATATCCATAATTGTTTTAAAATATATCGTTTAGAATTAGAACGACTCTTTCAGATAAAGAATGAAATTAGTCCAATAATAGTACTCACATTTATTCATATCCCTTAGTATTTATTTACTTAGGATTAAATTAGGAATTGCTCAAAAATCATAAAAAAAAAAATTTATGGTCGGGTCTCAATAAGGTCATGAAAAACATTTCTATTTATTTATCTCTTATTTTACATATAATGGATTTGCCCGGACCAATACATGATTTTCTTTTAGTCTTTCTGGGATCGGTTCTTATACTAGGAGGTATGGGGGTGGTATTATTTACCAACCCCATTTATTCTGCCTTTTCATTGGGACTGGTTCTTGTTTGTATATCCTTATTCTATATTCTATTAAACTCTTATTTTGTAGCTGCTGCACAACTCCTTATTTACGTGGGAGCTATAAATGTTTTAATCGTATTTGCTGTGATGTTCATGAATGGTTCAGAATATTACAAAGATTTGAATCTTTGGACCATTGGGGATGTGGTTACTTTGCCAGTTTGTACAAGTATTTTTGTTTTACTCATGATTATTATTACGGATACGTCATGGTACGGAATTATTTGGACTACAAGATCAAACCAGATTATAGAGCAAGATTTGATAAGTAATAGTCAACAAATTGGAATTCATTTATCAACAGATTTTTTTCTTCCATTTGAATTCGTTTCGATAATTCTTTTAGCCGCTTTGATAGGTGCAATTGCCGTGGCGCGACAGTAAAAAATTTATAGAATTAGCAATGCACGTTAAACTCTGTTCGGTTTTATTACATTACATTTATTTCCCTTTAATTAAAGATTGTTTATGTCTAAAATAGAAATTATTCAATCTATTCTATTAACAATAGAAAATCTGCCTTTGTTCCGTACTTTTTTTTATTCTAGTCAATTGAATCTGTTGAATTGTTGTTCAGTTCATATTGAAATGAATCGAAATTGATAAGGAGTTGGTCAATGATGCTCGAACATGTACTTGTTTTGAGTGCCTACTTATTTTCTATCGGTATCTATGGATTGATCACGAGCCGGAATATGGTTAGAGCCCTTATGTGTCTTGAACTTATACTGAATGCGGTTAATATGAATTTCGTAACATTTTCTGATTTTTTTGATAGTCGCCAATTAAAAGGAAATATTTTCTCAATTTTTGTTATAGCTATTGCAGCCGCTGAAGCAGCTATTGGCCCGGCTATTGTTTCATCAATTTATCGTAACAGAAAATCAACTCGTATCAATCAATCGAATTTGTTGAATAAGTAGTATTAATCATATAAATTCTAATATTCATAAATTAGAATTACCATGACCATACATTCCGTAATAATACATGTTTTCAAAAATGTAAGAAATTAAAGTATCTTGGCTCTATCGCATGAGTCAATCCAGAAGTAGATTGATTAGAAAAATTATGATAAATTATTGATTCATCTGGTGTCTAAATATATGATTCATTTACAAGTTTACTAGATCGAAACTTTCTGACATTCAAAAATTTATAGATCCAAATGTCACATTCAGTAAAGATTTATGATACGTGTATAGGGTGTACTCAATGCGTGCGCGCCTGCCCAACGGATGTATTAGAAATGATACCTTGGGACGGGTGTAAAGCTAAGCAAATTGCTTCTGCTCCAAGAACAGAGGACTGTGTCGGTTGTAAGAGATGTGAATCCGCCTGTCCGACAGATTTCTTGAGTGTTCGAGTTTATTTATGGCATGAAACAACTCGAAGTATGGGTCTGGCTTATTAATACGTTCCAGAAAACCCTACTTGAATACATTTGATTTTTTTACCTTTACCGACAAAAACCCGCGCTCAAAAACTATTTATTTTGAGCACGGGTTTTTCTGGTCCAAGTTTATCTTGTTTTTACCATGAATAATTTTCCTTGGTTAACGCTAGTTGTAGTTTTGCCAATATTCGCGGGTTCCTTAATTTTCTTTCTCCCTCATAGAGGAAATAAGATAATTCGGTGGTATACTATAGGTATATGCATAATAGAACTCCTTCTAACAACCTATGCATTCGGTTATCGTTTCCAATTGGATGATCCATTAATGCAACTGACAGAGGATTATAAATGGATCGATTTTTTTGATTTTTACTGGAGATTGGGAATAGATGGAATTTCTATAGGACCCATTTTACTGACAGGATTTATCACAACTTTAGCTACTTTAGCGGCTCGGCCGATTACTCGAGATTCCCGACTATTCCATTTTCTGATGTTAGCAATGTATAGCGGTCAAATAGGACCATTTTCTTCTCGAGACCTTTTACTTTTTTTCATCATGTGGGAGTTAGAATTAATTCCAGTTTATCTACTTCTATCCATGTGGGGGGGAAAGAAACGTTTGTATTCAGCTACAAAATTTATTTTGTACACTGCAGGAAGTTCCGTTTTTTTATTAATGGGAGTTTTGGGTATTGGTTTATATGGTTCCAATGAACCAACATTAAATTTTGAAACATCAGCTAATCAATCGTATCCTGTAGCACTGGAAATAATATTCTATATTGGATTTCTTATTGCTTTTGCTGTCAAATCACCGATCATACCCTTACATACATGGTTACCAGACACCCATGGAGAGGCACATTACAGTACTTGTATGCTTTTAGCCGGAATCTTATTAAAAATGGGAGCGTATGGATTGGTTCGGATCAATATGGAATTATTACCCCACGCCCATTCTATATTCTCTCCCTGGTTGATTATAGTAGGCACAATTCAAATAATCTATGCAGCTTCAACATCTCTCGGTCAGCGTAATTTAAAAAAAAGAATAGCCTACTCTTCTGTATCTCATATGGGTTTCATAATTATAGGAATTGGTTCTATAAGCGATACAGGACTCAACGGAGCCATTTTACAAATAATCTCTCACGGATTTATTGGCGCTGCGCTTTTTTTCTTGGCCGGAACGAGTTATGATAGAATACGTCTTGTTTATCTCGACGAAATGGGCGGAATGGCTATCGCAATTCCAAAAATATTCACGACTTTCAGTATCTTATCAATGGCTTCTCTTGCATTACCGGGCATGAGCGGTTTTGTTGCCGAATTGTTAGTTTTTTTTGGAATACTTACTAGTCAAAAATATCTTTTAATGACAAAAATATTAATTACTTTTGTAATGGCAATTGGAATGATATTAACTCCTATTTATTCATTATCTATGTTACGCCAGATGTTCTATGGATACAAGCTTTTTAATGCCCCAAACTCTTATTTTTTTGATTCTGGACCGCGAGAATTATTTGTTTCGATCTCTATCCTTTTACCTGTAATAGGTATTGGTGTTTATCCCGATTTCGTTTTATCATTATCAGTTGACAAGGTCGAAGCTATTATATCCAATTATTTTTTTCGATAGTTTTTGTGAGTAAACCAAAAAATGAAACTGAAATCCCATGATTTTAAAAATGGTTGATTGTACAATAAAAAAATGAGTCTTTTATATTCTTTTCTTTTAAGTAAAATAAAAAAATTGGAATTCTATTATAACTAGATATCTTTTGAATTTGTGAGAACCATTTGAATCAAGTAATGGAAATGATTCAAATGGTTCTTGATTGTTTACATGAAGTTTTCGTATATATACCTGTATGCCGTCCTATGTTTATATTCGTCAAGTCTTTTATTCAATTAGATGTTAATGTAAATGAACCATAACTATGCAACCCTATTCCTAATAGATTAACCCCAAAATAGCATATCCAAATTATAAGAAAGCCCATTGAAGCCACAATTGCAGAATTTACACTTTCAAAATTTTTATTTGTTCTAATATGTAAATAAATAGCGAATATGGTCCAAGTAATAAATGCCCAAGTCTCCTTTGGATCCCAATTCCAATATGATCCCCATGCTTCATTAGCCCATACTGCTCCCGAAAGAATACCTACGGTTAAAAGGATAAACCCTAGACTAATAATACGATAACTCCAACGATCCAATTGTTGAATCAATTGATACCTGTAATAATTTTGAGACGAAATAAAAGAAGTGTTTCGTAAGACATTGTTTCTTTCGTTCACGTATTGAATCTCACTAAAGTAAACTGACTCATTTTCTAAATTATTGCTTTTACTAAAAATCCTTATGAATTTTCGAAATGTAATGACTAGAAGAGCTAGTGATAATAATGATCCACACAAAAGAGCTGCATAGCTCAATACCATCATACTTACGTGCATCATTAACCAATGGGATTGGAGAGCGGGTACTAATATCGCGGATTGATGCATTTCAGTTAAAAGACCCGAAGTAGCAAAACCTTGAGTAAAAATAGCACTTGGCGCGGTTATTGCGCTTAAATGGTTTTTATGTTTTTTAAAATACGGAATAATATGAATAATGGAAAAACTCCACGAAAGAAAAATTAATGATTCATATAAATCACTTAATGGTAAATGCCTCAAATACATCCAACGAGTAACTAATAATCCTGTTATGCAGAAAAAAGTAGCTATCATCCCCTTTTCTGACGAATCATCTAGTCCTACGATTTCATCGACTAATAAAATTATCAAATGAATTGTAATTACAATTGAAACGATCGAAAAGGATATATGAGTTAATATATGCTCTAAAGTTGAAAATATCATAAAAATTATTAAATTAATAAGGGCGTCCCTCAATTATAGGAATTGAAATCGGGAATTGAATTCATTATAGGACTTACTCTTTTAGAAGATGCCATGCCGCCACTCGGACTCGAACCGAGATGCTCTAGCACTGCTTCCTAAGAGCAGCGTGTCTACCGATTTCACCATAGCGGCTTATTCGAAATCATAATAACCTATTTTTATTCAATCGTCGAGCTTGAATTGAAGGAGTTAATTCAATCCAATATTTTTTTTTAGGAAACCATTCAAATTGATGAATAAAAACTTGTTTAAAAATTAGGGATTAAAACGTTTTCGTTAACGTTAATAATATTGATTTTTCTTATTATTATCTTTTTATTTAGTTATTTAGTATTTTAGGATGTCAATTTTATTTAACTGAACTAACAATGTATTTTTTCGTAGGCTATTACTTTATGCTCTCCTAAAACTAAAATGTAACAGTTGTAACTAGATAATTTTTACTTCAATCCCTGGATATAAGTAAAAAAAATGTTCTGCCTCGTTTGCATTTTTTAATGATTAATTTCTTTTATCATTTATTTTATTAATCTAAAATAAATTTTATTAATCTAAAATAAAAAATTCATTTTATCGATTAATAAAAAAATAGAATTTTTATATAACACAATTTCAGCGATACACTCAAAAGATTTATGTAAATATTTGCATAGTTAGGTTGCGTTAGGATTTTTTGTTGTGTAGAGAATTTGCGTTAAGATTTAGCAAACCCATTAAGTTAGGTATTTGGGATGGTCGTATCAATCATATAAAAAAATTTCGTATAGAAATTGTACCGTACTTCAAAATATTTTCTAAATTTTTTAATTAATATATATATTATATCTTGATCGATCTTCCAATCGAAACATAGGATCTAAAATAGATCACTCAAAATTGGCGCATTCGTCATATAACTACCTAAATCATATAACTACCTAAAAATGTAAACGGGGCTTTTATTAATTTAATTGGGTTTAAGGAATTTATATAGTGATAATAATTTCTAAAACCCAAAATAATGGTTTAAAAGATTATAAAAAACATTTTAAACTTAATCAATTAGTTTCAACGACCTCTTCTTTATAATATAAAATCAAAAATATAACTAAAAAAAAATTCTTTTTATTATTGAGATTGAGTAAGGGCGATGGGGAAAGTGATAATCCCCATCCGGAAAATGATAAAACATACTAAAATGAAAGGCGAAACCTTGCGCTTGCGTTTACCCTTTTTTCAAACAAAAAAGTACCATTCATTTTTAGAATTCAGTAGACAACAGAATTCTTATCTATATCAGAAACGAAAGAAACATTTGGCTTCAAATTAAAGTAAAACAAATTCAATTTTATATTCGTTTTAAATTAAAACATTATGAGACTAATTCTTTTTTATTTATTTTTTTTTTAATGTATATTGTTTATATTGTAATTTATCTTATATATTAATATTTATTCTTTTACTATACTATTATGATGTTAATATTAATTATAATTGATAAATATTATTTATCATTTTTATAACTTATAAATCTTATAAATAAACTATAAACAAAATTATATCACTTTATTAGTTATTAGAACGATTCAGATTATTTATTTGTTACACAAAAAAAACTTTTTGAACTCCCGGTAGAAAGAGATTTCGCTAACGAAAAAGCTTTCAATGCTGCCCTATATCCCTTCCTTTTCCAAATATTTTTACGAATACGTTTTTTTGAAATAGAGGTGCGCTTTTTTGGAACTGCCATTAAAAAGTTATAATAGGTTTTTCGGTTGGATGTGAAAGACATCTATTGTTCAAAATCAATTGTTCTTTACTATTCTCTATCTATTTTTTCTCTAAATTAGACTCCAAAAAAAAAGGGGGGGGGTTAAAAATCACATAAAATATTAATAAGAATGATAAGGTACACTATGCCAAATAGATTGAAGTTGATAAAATAAAAAAAAAATAATACAAAAAAAAAAAAAAGAAAGATTGTCCGTTTCGTTTTCTTTCTATTTTCGTCGTGTTCCATTTATACATGTAATAAAAAAATCTAAAAGTTTAATAAACCAACCCTTCTCCCGCTTAATTAAAAAATAAAAAAACTTTAATAATTTTTTCTATTATATTAATTAATTTAATATTAATTTAATTGTTATTAATTTTATATTAATTTAATTGTTCAAGCTCGAAGAAAGAGTCCACAAAATTTGAATTATCAAATGAGACTAGTAGTTAATCTGTTAAAGGATACAAAATACATAATTTAAAGGCATTTTATTTGCCCCCTTTTTTTTTTCCGTAAAATTAAAGTGTTGGATATCATAGCATTTCCTACAAATAGCTTTTATTGTAATGGAAGACAAAGAATTAGTTACAAAACAAATTGGTTAATGATTCTAAATAACCGAATTACAATAAATAGTTTTAGTTATGGGCTTTATGATTCATATCAAATACTGTTTTTGGTATAATTATTTATCCTTGTTCTATAGATATAAAAAAATTATTGTAATACGTAATAATTAAAATGAAAATTCTAATTTTCATTTTTTATCTTCATAAAATTTTATTTAAAAATTTGAATTTAATATTAACAATTCAGTATTAATAAAATTAAATACGTATTTATTTTTCACTAGTGACTTATTTATATCATTTGACCAATTATAACCTCTTGATTTTAAATATTTGAAGTAGTTTGGAAAGATTCAGAATAATTAAGGCTAGAAAATTCTATTTAAGTTTTATTTTATATATCTTAATTTTTTTTTATTAACCGACCCCTTTCAAAAGAAAAGAAATAAGAACCGGTGACTCAGAAACAATTAATTAAGATAAATTTTTTTTTTTTTTTTTTTTATGGAATATACATATCAATATTCATGGATTATACCTTTCATTCCACTTCCAGTTCCTATCTTAATTGGAACAGGACTTCTACTTTTTCCAACGGCAACAAAAAATCTTCGCCGTATGTGGGCTTTTCCTAGTGTTTTATTATTAAGTATAGTTATGGTTTTTTCAGCCCTTTTTTCTATTCAGCAAATAAATAATAATTTTGTCTATCAATATGTATGGTCTTGGACCATCAATAATGATTTTTCTTTAGAATTTGGCTGCTTGGTTGATCCACTTACTTCTATTATGTCGATATTAATCACTACTGTTGGAATTATGGTTCTTATTTATAGTGACAATTATATGTCTCATGATCGGGGATATTTGAGATTTTTTGCTTATATGAGTTTTTCCAATACTTCAATGTTGGGATTAGTTACTAGTTCTAATTTGATACAAATTTATATTTTTTGGGAATTAGTTGGAGTGTGTTCTTATCTATTAATAGGTTTTTGGTTCACACGACCCAGTGCCGCGAATGCTTGTCAAAAAGCGTTTGTAACTAATCGTGTCGGGGATTTTGGTTTATTATTAGGAATTTTGGGTTTTTATTGGATAACAGGTACTTTCGAATTTCGGGATTTGTTTGAAATATTCAATAACTTGGTTTATAATAATGAAGTTAATTTTTTATTTGTTACTTTATGCGCCTCCCTATTATTTACCGGCGCTGTTGCTAAATCCGCCCAATTTCCCCTTCATGTATGGTTACCTGATGCCATGGAAGGGCCTACCCCCATTTCGGCTCTTATACATGCCGCTACTATGGTAGCAGCAGGAATTTTTCTTGTAGCTCGGCTTCTTCCTCTTTTCATAGTTATACCTTACATTCTAAATCTAATAGCTTTGATAGGTATAATAACATTATTTTTAGGAGCCACTTTAGCTCTTGCTCAAAAAGATATTAAGAAAAGCTTAGCTTATTCTACAATGTCTCAATTGGGTTATATGATGTTAGCTCTAGGTATGGGGTCTTATCGAGCTGCTTTATTTCATTTGATTACTCATGCTTATTCGAAGGCATTGTTGTTCTTAGGATCTGGATCAATTATTCATGCGATGGAAGCTATTGTTGGATATTCTCCAGATAAAAGTCAGAATATGGTTCTTATGGGCGGTTTAAGAAAACATGTACCAATTACAAAAACTGCTTTTTTATTGGGTACACTTTCTCTTTCTGGTATTCCACCCCTTGCTTGTTTTTGGTCCAAAGATGAAATTCTTAATGATAGTTGGTTGTATTCACCTATTTTTGCAATAATAGCTTGGTCCACAGCAGGATTAACTGCATTTTATATGTTTCGGATTTATTTACTTGCTTTTGAAGGACATTTAAACGTTTATTTTCAAACTTACAGTGGCAAAAAAAGCAGTTCGTTCTATTCAATGTCTCTATGGGGTAA